AATGTAATGAGCCTATCCTCTCTTCTTTGCTCTCTTCTTTGTTTGTTCATATTTTCATATCCAAAAAAATATATATATATAAACTAATGCCAAATCAAAATATTCAGAGGACTCTTCTGACAAAAATATGTAATTGTCAACAAAGTTGTTTCTTTTTTTATTTTTCTTCAAATCCAAAAAACTCTTCTTACTTCTACATAGGTCGTCGATTCAGCATTGGATAAAAAGGGGAAATACCCATTTTTACAATAACCATAAGGGTTCAAAACCTATGAATAGGAGTGTTCTCTATCCATAAAATATTGATTTTGAACCATCTCCATATTAACATAGAGGGTGAAAGAGTACCGGGCTGCGTCTAGACTTCAAACAGTTTGCTTTAACCATATTCATATTAATGGCCACACATTATTGGTTGATAGAGAATCAAAAAAAAATTACCAATGGATCACGAAATGCTATGGTTCTTATCCATAATCTCTTAATTTATTCCGAAGTCATTCGTGAGATCGTGCACCTTTTTTTTTCTAGTTATAACGAAAAAGGTACAGCTGGTTGGACCCAGCATATTCTTGAAATAAACAACCCGCACACACTCCCTTTCCAAAAAAGATCAATACAACAAGCACTACACTTAGATTTATTAGATTTGTTGAAAAAATATCGGTATTAAACCCGAAACTCCCGGCGGATGGCCAATGGCCCAAAGAAACGAAAGAATCGGTTCCATTTTTCATACGATCTCCTATAGACTAAATAGATAGACTAAAAAATCGAATAGAGTTCTTTTTGTATCACTTCGCCCCTCTTTTTTTTTTCCTATTTTATATTTTAAATAAAAAAAAAGTATTTGATTTATGTGAACTATCCCCCTTGTGTCAATCCTTTGGACTTGGACTCCGAAGGGGAAGGATGAAAGGGAATGGGTATACTAATCTCTCATCCACAAATCAAACCTTCCCACAGTTTATTTTGTCAACGAATAAGTAATTGTAGGAGTGAAATCTTAATAGAATTCGAAAAAGTAAAGAATGAGTTCAAGGCAAAAAAATAGGGATTTTTCATATTAAACAAAAGGATTCGCAAACAAAAGTGCTAATGCTACAACCAGTCCATAAATTGTTAAAGCTTCCATAAAAGCTAAACTAAGCAATAGAGTACCTCGTATTTTTCCCTCTGCCTCAGGCTGTCTGGCAATACCCTCTACAGCTTGACCTGCAGCAGTCCCTTGGCCAACTCCGGGTCCAATAGAAGCAAGCCCTACAGCCAACCCAGCAGCAATAACGGAAGCGGCAGAAATCAGTGGATTCATGATAAGTTCCCTCGTACCAAAAAAAGAAATGGTTAATGATACAATCAACCAACGAATTATGACTTAATAATTCCGTCGCGAGCATTTCGAAGTAACTAAGGTAACTAAGAACTTCGAGTTAAATTATGAAGTAATAGTATTAGTGAATAATTCGAGCTATTTTTTTTAGTTTCTGTTTCTATCCACAGAGTCTTTGTGAATCCATACGACTTTCGATCTTCCATTTCTTGGTTCCGAACTCTTATTTTCGTCCACCCTTTTCTGAATTTCATCTGTTTATTTAGTCAATTCACAGTCACAGGGAGACGGAAAGGGAAAGGCTTGTATTGGTATTAGAATCCCTGCCAAAATTCATAGGAGTCGGGTGGCAAATAAACTATCTCTTTAGTTCATATAGAATCAGTCAATATCTAATATCACATATACGTGTCTTTCTTCCATAACGTAAACCAAGCATTCATCTTAGATTCAATCGGATTGGAGAATCAATTATCAAAATATCTACAAGAGTTTACTTATTTATAGTTTATAGCCATTCAATTACATATACCTCCCCTCCCCCAACCAACCCATTTTTTATGAATTAAGTTTTTGTGTAAATTCTTTTTTTTTTTTTTATTTAATTCTTTTATTTAATTTATTTAATATTAAATATTTAATCACACGTCCTAAATACAGGCCTTCATATTGAATATTCGAATTCTTTTTTTATTTGAATATTGATATTGAACTTGAACTATTGAATAATGAGATAGAAATCAAAGGAGAGGTATGATATTAAGTGGACGAAAGAGAACTTTAGGAAAAAGATCTTTTCGATCTCTTTCCTTTTTTACACCTATCTAATATCGTAATTTTTTTGCTATTATTCTATATCGTATATGGCCTAGTTGTATATTCCCTAAATCCATTTTATTGAACCAAAGAAAAAGACCCGTTAGTTTGAAAAAACTATTTCAATGATGACCCTCCATGGATTCCCCGATATAAGCCGCGGCTAAAGTTGCAAAAATAAGAGCTTGAATACCACTTGTAAATAACCCAAGGAACATAACAGGTATAGGAACCACTGAAGGTACTAAAGAAACTAGAACCACAACGACTAATTCATCAGCTAAGATATTCCCGAAAAGCCGAAAACTTAGTGATAGGGGTTTTGTAAAATCTTCTAAGATGTTAATGGGTAAAAGGATTGGAGTTGGTTGAATATATTTCCCAAAATAACCTAATCCTTTTTTTGTAAGACCCGCATAGAAATAAGCCACTGACGTGAGTAAAGCCAAAGCAACAGTAGTATTTATATCATTCGTGGGTGCGGCTAACTCGCCATGAGGTAATTGTATGATTTTCCAAGGTAAAAGAGCTCCCGACCAATTAGAAACAAAAATAAATAGAAACATAGTTCCAATAAAAGGAACCCAAGGGCCATATTCTTCTCCAATTTGCGTTTTACTAACATCTCGAATGAATTCAAGAACATATTCGAAGAAATTCTGACCCCCACTCGGAATGGTTTGCGGATTCCGAACAGCTATGGCGGCCGAACCTAATAAGATAGCAATTACAACCCAAGAAGTAATAAGTACTTGGCCGTGGACTTGGAAGCCCCCTATTTGCCAATAGAAATGCTGGCCTACTTCCACACCAGATACATCATATAACCCCTTTAGTGTGTTTGCTAGAACATTCATATTGCCCTCGGAAAAAAATCGAACTTAAAATTTGATTCAACCATCTCTTTGCCTACTTGAATCGGATATTTTGAATACCAACTAATAGTACAATTTTGAATAATAACTAATCACATGGTCTGCCCAGTTTTTTTTATCTCTTTTTTGATTTTCATGAAATTCAGAAACAGTAGTCGAGTCCATAAATCTATGAGATTTTCGAAGTCAATTATTTATCTTATTATTAATCAAGGATTTCGTATATAGCTAGAACGACCCTCACAAATTGCAAACACTAATTTGTTAAGAATTAATCGGATTGAAGATATAGCGTCATCGTTAGCTGGAATCGAAAGATCTGCTAGATCGGGGTCACAATTTGTATCGATTAAACAAATTGTTGGAATTCCCAAAGTGATACACTCTCGTAGCGCCGTATAGTCTTCGTGCTGATCGACGATGATTACAATATCGGGTAACTCTGTCATATATTTAATCCCGCCCAGGTATGTTTGCAAACGGGATAATTGTCTTTTCAACACAGCTGCATCTCTTTTTGGAAGACGGTTGAGTCTTCCTGTTTTTTGTTCCATTCGCAAGTCCCTGAACCTATGAAGTCTCGTTTCTGTAGTGGACCAATTCGTTAACATGCCGCCGAGCCACTTTTTATTAACATAATGACACCGGGCCTTTTTTGCAGCCCATGCTACTGAATCAGCTGCTTTATTGTTGGTACCAATAATTAAGAATTGTTTTCCTCTACTTGCTGCATCAAAAACCAAATCACAAGCTTCTGATAAAAAACGAGCAGTTCGAATAAGATTTGTAATATGAATACCTTTACGCCTTGCAAAGATATAAGGTCCCATTTTAGGATTCCATTTCCTAGTACCATGGCCAAAAAGAACTCCCGCCTTCATCATTTCTTCTAAATTTATGTTCCAATATCTTCTTGTCATTTCTCCCCCCGCCCCCCCTTTGCCTTAAAAAAAAGAGAGGAGGAGCCTTGAACTGAAATATAAAATTGTTCCAACGGAACCTTCTGCTCTACCGTAGATTGGCTATAACCCAAGCCATTATTCTTTTCTATTCATTAGTCTTTTTATTACTAAATCAAATGACTGCACCAAATCAAAGAAAAAAGAAAGTAGTGAAAGGAATGACTCCCTTCTTCCCCGAAAGCCTAGAAGTAAGCCATAACTCTTAACGATGTAAGGAACAGCTAGCGTTTTGTTCCCAAGTCCAAGCACGGGATGAGACTTACCAACTGATCCTAGTGGATCTGGGTCAGGTCACGAACGAATAGGGTAATACTTCATTAGCAGAAAGAGGTCTACCACTATAAACTAAACCAATGGAGCTACTTATAAATGAAAACCTATCAAAGCTTTTCGGCAAGAACAATTCCTGTTGTAAGAAGTTCCGCGCCTTGTTTTCCATTTTTTTTTTTCATTTAGATTATCTATTCATTAGAGATACCCTATCATAATATGAAAACGAAGGTATCTACACAAATTGGACGGTCATTTTTATTCTAATATATTATTTTTGAATTTTTGTGGTACTCTTGTCATGTATATGAGTATTCTTGTCATGTATATGAGTATCACCGCCTCCATCCATACCATGATTTATACACTCTCCAGCTTCGTATAAAGGAAAAACACTAATTCATTCTATATGTGTTCGACAGAGGGATATTTCAATCACCAGAATCACTCTAGATTACTAACTTCTGTATACTGACCTACATAAAGTTGACCTCATAGCGGAGGCTTTTGTGGAAAGTTTTAGAGGTGTGTAAGCATGGGCCGGGTATTACCCTATAGAGTCAATTAATAGATTAACTACTTTTACAAGTGAACTGGACAACTAAGGTGGATTAATAACATAAAACTATGAAAGAATGGATGTTTAGTCTCTACTTGACTTGATGTGGTCGGATTGAGAAAGCAAGAAGATAAGGTGTGTAGCCGGTAGAACCCTGGGCGTGCGATCTGAGATCTCACTTCACGCTTCCAAGCAAGCCCACTCCGCCCAATATCAAGCAAACGTCATCCCAAGCCGAAAGACCTCTCTAAAGTAGGTCCAAGCCCAGAAAAGCAGTCTAATCGTTTGGCTTTGGCCTTGGTTGGTATCCAAGGAGCATCACGTGGATGCGCGGGTGGGTTCCTCAGTAAGCCTGGTCAAGTCCAGCTCATCAACAACATCTTCTTCCTCCCTTTCGGTCGTTCCCACAGGTAACTCTAACACAGCGCCATCTCATGGAAAACAACCAGCTCCATTTTCAGAATCCAAGCTTCCCCTTCCCTTCCTTCGCTCCCCCCATTTCTTTTACTGGGTTATGGAAAAAGGAAACCATAAATGCAGGTTATTTATATATATATAAATCTCCGTTGACAATAATGTTCTTGATTTGAATTTGTGGTACTTGGTGGCAATTAAATGATGTTTCTTACATCTGAGGTATCCTAAATGCGAGCTAGATATGCTGACTGATTTCTGGTCTGTCTCATGATCACTATTCAGAGGAAGGAGAGAAAAATGCAAATTTTTCTCATAATGTCACGAACAAGGAAAAGGTTATTTCAAAATTTTAGCTCAGGAAGGAGCACGTAACTAAAAAACTCTCCTTATCCAGAAAGCGTAAGGGCTTTAACTTAATTAAGTCCATACTAAGTGTGTAAGGTAAGTGTCGAGCTGGCCGGATCTGTAAGACGTCATCCCGGAGAGGTGCGAGGAGGTTTATTTCTTTTTAGGAGGAGAGAGAGGGAAAAAGGGCCTGTAGCGGGGAATAGTGTAGAGGGAGTAGTGGGTGTACTGGCTTGGGGTAGGAAAGGGCTATGCTGTCGAGTGACGATTGACCGAGGGGACTTCCATCATGTAGCTGGGTACAAATAAGCCGGGTAAAGACGAGTAAGCAGGGCGTTAGGCTAGTGCCAGTGAGGTACGTAAACGAGGGCAGATCACATGGTTTTGTCCTGGTCAGCTTTGAGCTGTCGAGTGACGATTGCTCTATCTCTTAAGAAAGGGGAGTACTCTCTGACGGATTCGCGCTATTATTGCTCCCTATTTTTGAAGGATTAAGCCGCGTGGCGATACCCGCGAAAAAGAAAGTCCTATTCGCTCTTTGCTTTGGGGTGGCTTTCGTACTCAAATCCGTACGAGGAAAGGACAATTATTCAGCAAAATCTAGTGGATGGGGTTCCATATTCATGAAAAGCCAGGTTTGAACCATGTTACGGAACCAAGACAAGAATTATTACTAATAATAAGAAAGGGCCTTAAGCATAATAAGAAAGGGTTAAGGTTAAGGGCCTCCAACGCCTATAAATAGAAGCTTCTTTCTCTATTTGGCAAACTAAAGGGAGATGGATCCAGCTACTGTATCAAGACTTTCGCAAATAGATCAAGAAATCCAACGCGTGGCCAACGCCAAGCTCCAGCAGGAGCAACTTTTGGGTCTCTTCTGGGAGCACATGCCTCCCATAGATCCTGAAGAAATTCGGAGAAGGATGCTAGCTATTCGGGATAGCATTCGTGAGCTTGATGAAAGGAAGAGGGAGCTGCTTGAAGAAAGGGATGCGCTCATAGTGCAGGGGGCCCAGAACAACCGTAAGGGAAATGAAATCGAAACTAGAAGATCTATAAGATTTAAATAAGTAGTCCTGCATGGCTTTCTTTGTTAGTTTTCATGTTGTTCTACGTCTTTAATATGTTTTTAGTTAAGTTTCTAATGTAGTGTTTAGTTGTTTCACTCCTTTGTTTGCGTGTGCGCAAGTGGGTGTACTTCCCATGCGCTATTAATTAATTAATTATTAATGAATAAAAAGTTCTCGGCTGCTTGGGCTTCCATGCCTCGCAGACTTTTAAGATAAATTCCCTTTTCTTTCTCAAGCTATCGATTGAACTCTTTACTAGAAGCTCTCTTTCTAGCCAAGTGAGTGGATTAATCGCGTAATACTAATCTTAGCATACCAAGGGGCTGCCCTGAGCTACTTAATCGATCCAGGCAAGAACCGAGCTAACCTTATCGCACTGAGTCAGTACCAACAAACCAAGATAAGCATGAATACAAGCACAAAGAGTTTTCAGTGCTCTGCTCCTCCCTTTTATTTTGCGGTACCTTGTACCTTTGACAGCAGGATAGGATATCAGTAAAAGGGATACGAGTTCCTCTACCAACCCAGACTCTAGCGAATCGGAAGCAGTGCACACTTTAGCTTCCGATACTATTGTTCCTTCTTCTTCTTCAATGACAAGGCATGGGCAAAAGAAAAGGGGAAGGGCTAGTTACGTGCTATTGTTTAAATCTTTGGCATGTAAAATAGTCAATGGGTTCCGAGGGACAATTACAACTTAAATTCTGCGGCCACATATCTGTATATAAAAAAGGACTTTCCGGTCCTTTGTAGGATCCCCCCCCCGTCCGCCTTCGAGGGTTACGTCTTCTTTCGTGTGCACCCGCTACGATTGACCTTTGGTGTAGTCTTCTGTACTCAAGCGTTTTAGCTTTCTTCGCCAGCGTCTTATGTAGCGGTCGGCCTTAGAAAGCTCGCTAAGCTTCGCTTCCCTCCCCCCTTCCCTTATTAAGTATTAAGTCGAAAATATCGAAAATATTAAGTATTAAATTAAGGATTAAGTGGAAAATAGTAGTCGGCATTCTGTTCTTTATATTATAGTCGTAAGGGGCTTCCTCAGAAAAAAAATAAGGAAGGAAGCATTCGAAAGGCCGACCACTATATCATAAGACATTGTGGTGTAAAACCGACGACTCCATGGCTCTATACACCAAGTCATGAGCTATATCGAAGCCAAACCGCCGTCTATAGGCGAAGCGGCGAAAGCCCGACGAAGGCCTATGCTACAGTAAAAAGTACATTAAGGTTACAAAGTAACACTTAGCCGTATACAAATACAAAGGGAAAGGCGTAAGTACGGAGTAACGTCAGCTGTGGATATAGACTAGGCGGAGTCTTAAACTAGGGGCCGAGACTACACTAAGGAACAAGGAAGCTTGCCTGAGCAAAGAAGTCAAGGAACGAAGCTGCTTCTCTAATAGTCCCCCGAAGGGCGAAAAAGGGCTTGTAATTTCATTTTTTTTTTCTATTAAGAGAGGGGGGGGCTTCAAGTTCTTAGGAAGAGCCGTACGAGGCAGCTCACGTACGGTTCTCGGGAGCCGAGCCCCAGCACGGGGGCTTAGGTCAACACTTATAAAATCAATTGGAAGCGGGCAAGATGGTGATAAATTGCGATTGGTCTAAACCTTTGCCTAGCCACTTATTGCGACCTGCCCATACATACTAAGACCTTGTTCACACAGCGAAGAAAGGCCGCATGGAAGGAAGGGGGCAGTCAGCTGGCTGTTTCTTGGCCACGCCCCCCTGCTTATAGTACTTGCTAAATTTTAAAATAAGGAATTGCATACCATTAGTCGATATACGTATAGGAACATGGGTACATGATATTGAATGTCATCCAGCTCGAGCCACAAGAACTTTTACTAAAATAATGAAGTGAAACCCTTCTTAGAAAAAAGTAAATCCCATAAATCATTGTTATGATATATCGTGGAAATTCTGTGAAAGGGAAGAATCAACAAATTTTCTCTGGTGAAACAAAATATCTCTCATTTTCGCCTCGAATAGATTCTTTTTGTTTGTTTTCAAAGGAATCTTATTATGTTGGTTTGAAGGGTGCACTAATCCTTTGAACCCGGTCCCGACAGGTATCATCCCCCCCAAAACAACGTTCTCTTTCAGACCTTTCAACCAATCGATACGCCCCCGGAGAGCTGCCTTTGCTAAAACTCGAGCAGTTTCTTGAAAACTTGCTTCAGATATGAAACTTTGGGTATTGAGAGATGCTCTTGTTATTCCCAATAAGATGGCTCGGTAACAGATCGCTTCTTCCAAAGCGCGTCCCGTTCGTTCTGCTCGTAACAATCCGATTAGTTCTCCGGGTGAAAAAACATTAGAAATTCTATCTTCTGAAACCAATACTTTTGAGGTTATTTGACGTACAATAATTTCTATATGCCTATTATGAATCTGCACCCCCTGGGATCGATAAACCTTTTGGATCTTATTGACCAAAGAGATACGACTTTGCACTATAGTTAGCTCAGCACTAATAAGGAATCCCCAAGGAATTCCAAGAATTCTTGTTATACATTCGTTCCAACCCTCAATCCTCTTTTCTAGATTCATCGATATTGAATCGATCGAGCGCACTTCTAACACTTGTTCCACTTTTGGAAGACCCTGCGTTATGTCCCCAGATCTCGACTTTTCATATATAAATGTAACTAATGTATCTCCTTCATAAAGGATTTCCCCATAATGGCCATGAACGGTTGCTCCCGGGGTGGCCAAATAAGGCTTAGCTGATCGTATTACTACGGAATCGTCTTGAACAAAGATAACTTGACCCGATTTTAAGTGTGGTCCGTTTTTGGCTATACACACATTTTCACAAATAAACTGTCCAAGGCTAATTATTGTAGACGTCTCTTCACAATAATTGTGACGGAGAAAATAACAATTCAAATTGAATGGATTGAAAAGAATCTTACTGCATACGTCAGGATTATAAAATTTCCCACTTTCACTTTCATCCATTGAATAATTTTTAATTACTTGAAAAGTCCGTTTGAAATTGTCAGGTTGCAAATAGTTAGGTAACAGGATTTGATTGTGAGTTATTAAATGGGAAAATAAAAAAAAATTCTCAATTGGGGGGGCTGATCCTAAAGGGCCCAACGTATTCCTAATTGGAAGTAGGGGATCCCTTTGATGGCTTGATTCTTTTATCCCATTGTGATATTTTTGATCGCTGAATGGACCCATTCGAGAGCAGTTGGATGATAACAAAATGATCAATGGTTGGAATTCCTTATTTCTATTCAACAATGTATGAATAGTTCCTTGATTTGGGTTAAGGAATTGTTGAATTCTTGTCTTTGAATAGGAATATATAGAACAAAACGGATTGATAGTGATGTAATCTGATCCATTAT